CATTGCAATTCCATCCAGTAAAATGGAAGAATTATAAATCTCCAAAATAATAGATAGGAATATCGCAAATAGAGCCATTGCGAGACCCATCAACGGAGTAGTTCCCCACCCGGGAGCTACTTTACCATATTCTGAATTCAATGGTTTCAATAAACTCCCTGCATTAGTTCGTTTTGGGCGGCCAGATCTAGAATTACCCTCAATAGTTTGTGTAGCCATAATATTTTATATTCAGTAAGGTCTGTTGACTTTGTATACCATTCCGTTGTAAATAAATGATCTTATCATAGATCCATTGTGGTCTTAAAACTATATAATGTCTTAAAACTATATAATAATGGAAACAGCAACCCTAGTTGCCATCTTTTTATCTGGTTTACTTGTAAGTTTTACTGGGTACGCCTTATATACTGCTTTTGGGCAACCCTCTCAACAACTAAGAGATCCATTCGAGGAACACGGGGACTAGTTGAAGTAATGATCCTCCCAATATTGGGAGGATCATTACTTTCAATTGAGATAATGAAAAATCATTTCACCTTTTTAGTTGGAACTTTAGGCGGTTCTCGAAAAAAGATAGCGAAAAAAATTATTCCTAGAGTTGAGACTAAAAGGAATGTATAAACCAATGCTTCCATAGATTCGATCGTGGTTTACAATTATAGCTTCCATACCTGTTTATTTGGGATCGTCTCCCGGATAAATAAAGAACAAAAGTCAAAGATAAGGCAGTGATTCAAATCAAGATTTATCCGGTACCCTATATCAAATCAAAAAAAGAAAATAACAACGAAAAGTAACTAGTAACAAAGGAATATTGTATCAGACTACCTGTCTTCTTGTAGTTGGATCTCCAAGTTTTTGGAATGCTCCAAATTCCACTTGAGCATCTAAATCTGGATCAATACCAGCAAAAACATCTCTAAACAAGGTTCTAGCACCATGCCAAATGTGTCCGAAGAAGAAGAGCAACGCAAACGAAGCATGCCCAAAAGTAAACCAACCCCTTGGACTGCTACGAAAAACACCATCGGATTTCAAAGTAGCACGATCTAATTCAAAAATTTCACCCAATTGAGCACGTCTAGCATATTTTTTCACAGTAGCGGGATCACTATAACTGACTCCGTTGAGTTCACCGCCATAGAACTCGACAGTTACACCTACTTGTTCAACACTATATTTTGATTCTGCCCTTCTAAAAGGAACATCGGCTCTAACAATTCCGTCTCCGTCTACCAAAACAACCGGAAATGTTTCAAAAAAAGTAGGCATACGACGTACAAAAAGTTCGCGCCCCTCTTTATCTCTAAAGATAGGATGTCCTAACCACCCAACAGCTATTCCATCCCCGTTGTCCATTGAGCCCGCTCTGAATAACCCCCCTTTTGCCGGATTATTGCCGATGTAATCATAAAAAGCCAGTTTTTCAGGAATTTTAGACCAAGCTTCAGATAAACTTTGATTTTCAGCTAATCCAGCACCAATTCGTCGATATATTTCTTGTTGGAAGTATCCTTGATCCCATTGATAACGAGTGGGCCCAAATAATTCAATCGGGGTGGTTGCTGAACCATACCACATAGTTCCAGCAACTACAAAAGCTGCAAAAAAGACAGCAGCAATACTACTGGAAAGGACGGTTTCAATATTTCCCATACGTAATCCTTTGTATAGGCGTTGAGGTGGACGGACACTAAGATGGAATAGACCCGCCAATATGCCCAAGGTCCCTGCTGCAATATGATGAGAGGCTATTCCTCCCGGAACAAAAGGATCAAAACCCTCCACACCCCACGCTGGATTTACGGATTGTACCCTTCCGGTTAGTCCATAAGGATCGGACACCCATATTCCAGGACCATACAATCCTGTTACATGAAATGAACCAAAACCAAAACAAGCCACTCCTGATAGAAATAAATGAATTCCAAAGATCTTAGGCAAATCCAAAGAGGGTTTTCCTGTACGTTCATCAGTAAATATTTCTAGATCCCAATACACCCAATGCCAGATAGCTGCCAAAAAGCACAAGCCAGAAAACACAATATGTGCCCCGGCCACACCTTCATAACTCCAAATACCCGGATTCGTTACAGTACCCCCTGTGATACTCCAACCGCCCCATGAATTGGTTATTCCTAAACGAGTCATGAAGGGTATAACGAACATACCCTGTCTCCACATCGGATCAAGAACAGGATCAGAAGGATCAAAAACTGCTAATTCGTATAGAGCCATCGAACCGGCCCAACCAGCAACCAGAGCTGTATGCATTATATGGACAGCAATCAAACGACCGGGATCATTCAATACGACGGTATGAACACGATACCAAGGCAAACCCATGGAAATACCCCTTTATCAACAAAAAATAAACACAATGTAACTTTATTGCATTATAAAAAAAATATGCTGTGGACCCTCTTTTTAGTGGATTATCTTGGATAAAGGATTAATATTTGTTTGATTCTTTTCGTAATAATTACTTTTAGTAATAATGAAACTATTTTGTTCGTAGGAACAAAAAGAAGCAGATCTATTCTACACCCGATAAGTACCAATACGCAATGGTAAGGGAGTTGATATTATTTTATATGAGTGAATGCATATATATATTTGTTCATCATTCAAAGCACTTATTTGTAATAATTTTCCTTTATCCATTTTGCCTTCTTTTTTATGAACTTAGTCAATCTATGGATAAAATATGATAATAAAATATGGTACAGGCCAATATTATTAGGACAACAAACCCATTGTTACGCTTTCACATCAAAGTGAGATATAGTACTTAATTTTTCTTTTATTTTATGCCTATTGGTGTTCCAAGAGTACCTTTTCGAAGTCCTGGAGAGGAAGATGCATTGTGGATTGACGTATAGTGCGACTTGTCAGATATATTGGGTCATATGGTATTTCCCCGTTATCTTCCCCGATCGAGATATCCTCCCCTTCGCCCAAGAAAGATTGATTTTATTATCAACAATTTGGAGCGTGAAGTGCAATTAGATCCATTTTTTCGGGAGGGTATACAGATTAATATTATCAATTCGAATAATTTATGGTTGGCTTGGTTAGGCCAATAAAATGAAGTATCCAGGCTCCGTTTAGAAAAAAAAACAAGTTGTAGCAAAAGGACGTGGTATTGGAGCATTTGTCCTATATGTGCAAATCCAAATCGGGCGGATCTTTACGCGGAGTAGAGCATAAACCTAAAAAAATTGAAGAAGCCCATTCAGGAACAAGAAAATTACATCGCGATTTAGATTGTATCTCGATGAAACAATACATCAATGAGAAGTTAGTTAGATAAGTTTAGTAATTTTTTTTATAGATAAACAAAACAGGCCAAAACCCATCTTTCTTGAACAACGAAAGAAAAGCCCCTTTTTATAAGTTAAAGCCTGGTATGAAAAAACAGAAAGCGCTAGAATCTACATCTACACATTGATTCTTTTTTTTTTTTTTTTTTTCGTGATTTTTGTTGAACCGTATGCATCAAAAGGTGCATGTACGGTTTCTAAGGGATACAACTTTATCCCAATCAACCGACTTTATCGAGAACGATTACTTTTTTTAGGCCAAGGGGTTGATAGCGAGATCTCGAATCAACTTATTGGTCTTATGGTATATCTCAGTATAGAAGATGATACCAAAGATCTGTATTTGTTTATAAACTCTCCTGGTGGGTGGGTAATACCCGGAGTCGCTATTTATGATACTATGCAATTTGTGCGACCAGATATACAGACAATATGCATGGGATTAGCCGCTTCAATGGGATCTTTTATTCTCGTCGGAGGAGAAATTACCAAACGTCTAGCATTCCCTCACGCTAGGGTAATGATCCACCAACCTGCTAGTTCTTTTTATGAGGCACAGACGGGAGAATTTATCTTGGAAGCGGAAGAACTACTGAAGCTGCGCGAAACCATCACAAGGGTTTATGTACAAAGGACAGGCAAACCTTTATGGGTTGTATCTGAAGACATGGAAAGAGATGTTTTTATGTCAGCAACAGAAGCCCAAGCTCATGGAATTGTTGATCTTGTAGCGACTGAATAAAAAAAAACAAGGATTTCACACGAATTTGTGATTTGAGATTTTATCTTCTTACCGGATTTAATATTCTATTCATTAATCTATTAATATAGAAATAAAAGAATTCATAATCATCCGGTTAAGGTCGATCTAAACCAGCCCATTATGTATATGATTCAACATGCCAACTATTAAACAACTTATTAGAAACACAAGACAGCCAATCAGAAATGTCACGAAATCCCCCGCTCTTGGGGGATGTCCTCAGCGACGAGGAACATGTACTAGGGTGTATGTGCGACTCGTTCAGATCATGGGCTAGGACAAAAGAAAGAAAACAATTGATCCAGTATCAACGATCAGTACCAGCGAATAGGACAGAATGGAAGAACTCCATTCAATATCTAAAAATAAAAAAGATCTATTCTTTTCTTGTAGTATCAAATCTATGGTTTCCATTGGTGCAAATCCAATCAACTCAATTTAAAATTTAAGATGAGAAAGAATTCTCCATTGATAGCAAATGGTATCCATTAAGCAGGGGAAATCCTATTTTAAAAAGCAGAAAAATTATGCCTTACTCTTGCAAGAACGGACTAACAGGGTCAGCTACTCAGCTAATCTTCATAATTAAATACCGTTACTGTATTAAGTAGATCTCGTTGTGAAAGACCTAGTACTGGATAATTATGGGTAGAGCCAAAGAGTGTGAACTATACAAGTTAACAATAACATTGATTAAATTAAAGATTAAAGAAAGAAGGGCTCCGGTGTATAGAGAGGACCTCACCGTTTAATAAGTAACCATAGAAACGATGGAACCCACTATATCCATTTATATTTAATACTTTTTTATTTACTATGTGTTTGTTTTTGATACCTAGTATCAATACAATTTTTTTTTTCTAGGTGAAATGCCTAGAAAAAAAAAAAAAGAAAAAATCGTGGTAGGGAAGGTTATAGTAGCAAAAGCCATTGGAATTTTTATTTTATACATTGGAAGAATCCGTTTTGTTATTAATAGACTAGGACACGGGAAGGGAATAACTGAAAGAAAGGAAATCTATTAGTTATTCATCAAAGTTTCATTTATTCAATGACTAGAATTAAACGAGGGTATATAGCTCGAAGACGTAGAACAAAAATTCGTTTATTTGCATCAACCTTTCGAGGGGCTCATTCAAGACTTACGCGTACTATTACTCAACAGAAAATAAGAGCTTTGGTTTCGGCTCATCGGGATAGAGGTAGACAAAAGAGAGATTTTCGTCGTTTGTGGATCACTCGGATAAATGCAGTAATTCGCGAAAATAAAGTATACTTAAGTTATAGTAAATTAATACACAATCTGTACAAGAGACAGTTGCTTCTTAATCGTAAAATACTTGCACAAATAGCTATATTAAATAAGAGTTGTCTTTATATGATTTCCAATGATATCATAAAATAAATAAAATCCGTTGGAGTCGTTTAAATGGAGTTCCCTGGAGAATGAACTCTGGGAAGGTAGAGTAGAAATTAGTATGATAAAATATGATAAAGTCATCAAAATGAAGAAAGACGTTCAATAAAAAATATTTATTCTTCTTATCCAATTTTTCTTTCTTACGACACGACATCTCGATTTTCCTTTTTTTCGAACAAAAAAAAAACGTCAATCCACATTTGAGTTTGGATTCGAATTTTATTTTGATTCAATTGAAAAGTCGGCCTATTTTTTTCTGGTTCTAAGACCGGCAGTTCTAGCGGTTGACTCGGTTCTTTCAAATTGTTTCTCATTATTAAGAAAAGGTAACAGAGATAAAATACGAGCTTGTTTTATAGCAATAGTAATTAATCGTTGTTGTTTTAAGGTCAATCTATTCACCCGTCTAGATAATATTTTTCCTTGTTCGCTAATAAATCGACTAATTAAACTCATATTTCTATAATCAATTCGATCCCCCGATTGGATCGGAGGCAAACGCCTACGAAAAGATCGCTTGGATTTAAGAAAGATTCGCTTGGATTTATCCATGGTTTGTTTATTCCTTATCCTGAAAATCCCAATCCTATTTCTTAATTCGACATCTACATCATGTTTGATCCGATCGAAATAGGATTTGGTTTGTTTATATTTAAATAAATATATATATTGTTATGTATAATATGTAATTTTTCATCTTCCTTGGAAGACTGACACACGAGCGGTCGGTTCAATCTATTTCTTTATTTCCCCGTGAATCGTATGTTTGTAACAACAGGGACAAAATTTTCTCAATTCCAATCGACTGGGGGTATTGTGTCGATTCTTTTGAGTAATATATCTGGAAATGCCCATTGATTCCTTATTAACACGATTTCGAACACAACTGGTACATTCCAAAATAACCGTTACTCGGACATCTTTACCCTTGGCCATGAACCTCCTTTGGTTTTTGATTCACTCAATTCTTTAATTTTCCGATCCAAAGCAAGGAAGAAGAAAGGACCAAAAAAAAAAAAAAAAAGAAGCAGGTAACTCGAAATCAAATTATGAAAGAAAGATTTCGTTGCAATCAATAAAGTAATAATAAGTAATATAATGATTTCTAACTATATTTAGAATTTAAAATTGTGGTACAGTATTTCATTTTCAGTTAAGTATCTTGTATGATATTGTTGCCCCAACCATCACATTTTTATTTCCACTCTATTATTAATTTAATTTGAGCCTGGGCCTTAGTTCATAGTTTCACTGAGGGCGAAGCCTCTTTTTCTTTGTTTTTTTTAATAAGTTAGAAAAAAAAAAAGAAGGGAAGGGATTAGTTACAGATATTTATTGTATCTCTAATCTTCTCCCCCCCTTCCCATATCAATAACTAGAATGAAAAAAAGGGGAATATCAACGCATCCGGAAAAAAACGATTGATCTCTATCAATAAACCTGCTAAAGACCCGAACCATAGAGTACTTACTACCGGTGCCACGGAGAGATATGTTTTTAGATCTCGCATTTTTAAAACTCCTCTTTCTTTATTAGTTATTATAATTTGTATTACATAATGGTAATACATATATGACCAGATGTGTATATGTAGTTAATGACTGACCACTTGTATTGGTACGCGGAGTCCCTAATTCAAATTGAAATGTAAAAAATAGATATTTCTTAAAAGAAAAAAATACGCGCATTTCCGCCCGAAATTCCTAAAAAATTTTAATTTTTTATGGGAGGTTTCATATTTATTTCATACTTTAATATAAGTCTTTTACTATATTATATGTTTGTTATATGATATATGAGACCAAAAAGAAGAAATGACAAGATAATTTGTGTATATCGATGGGGGAAATAAAGATATGGAAAACAAGACAGGGATTCTCTACAATGACACTGTAGACCAATTGAAAGGGATGTAGCGCAGTTTGGTAGCGCGTTTGTTTTGGGTACAAAATGTCACGGGTTCAAATCCTGTCATCCCTACCTATTACTTA